AATTTATACGTATAAAATCGAAAGGGAAGTTATGATAAACCTGGAAAAAATAGGAACTAAGAATAGGAATCTTAAACGAATGGATCAAGAATCATTATTATTTCGACCCAAGAAAAGGAATTTCCCCATCCCTTTTCTTGGGTCGAAGACTAGAAAGACGAATAGAATAATACCTCTTAGAACCCCTTGTTTCCCTCATTTAGCCCTTCCTTTTCCGCTTACTTATCTTAGGATCTAGTCGAATTGGATTTTATTAGAATATAAAAAAAGCTATTGATAGATGCTATGACAGTTAAATCTGACACTAGTGACGTGACATAAAACCACATCGCTACAATTTCGATTAAAAAAAAAGCAAACGAGGGAATAAAGTCAGATAGTCTTCTTACCAATATACATACTATCACTAAAAATGGGGTACCAGTAATTTCCAAAAGCTAGAAAGCCGGTATAATAGTATAAAAACAATACAAACAAAAGCAATTTTTCACAATTTTTTTCATACATAATTACAAAAAAAAGGGTTCTTTTGAAGAACTTGATGTTGATAAATCCGCAGATCTAGAAATTCATTTCGGACAATTGAACCTTCTCAAACTGTTTCTTTTTAAGAACCAAAAAGATTTGTGCCAAAATAACAGAGGCTAAGAAGAACAAAAGGCCTTGGACCCGTAATGGGTCTTGAAGTACTATTTCCGCGTCTCCCTGACCAAATCCACCAACATTAGGATTACTCGTTAATGGTTGGTCAAGTTTTATGGATTCGCCTTCTGAAACAAGAAGTTCTGGTCCGGGAGGTATAATGTCAATGACTTGACGTCCCTCTGACGTATCCGTTATAGTTATTTGGTAACCTCCTTTTTCTTTTCGTATGATTTTGCTTATTATACCTGCTGCTGTAGCATTATAAACCGTATTGTTACTCTTGCTCCCGTCGGGATAAATTTGACCCCTTCCTCTGTTTCCACCTACGTATATGGGATACTTTAAGAAGTGGACATCTTTGTTAGTAGCGGGGTCTGGAGAAAGAATAGGAAAAGTGATTTCACTATATTTCTGACCAGGAACAGGACCTATCACAAGAATATTTTTTTTATTGGGGCGATAACTCTGAAAAGACAGATTACCCATCTTTTCTTTCATCTCTGGCGAAATACGATCGGGAGGGGCTAATTCAAACCCCTCGGGTAAAATAAGAACAGCCCCTACATTCAAAGCTCCTTTTTTCCCATTAGCAAGAACTTGTTTGAGTTTCATATCATAAGGAATTCGAACAACTGCTTCAAATACACTATCCGGGAGTACTGCTTGTGGAACCTCAATATCCACGGGCTTATTAGCTAAATGACAATTGGCACATACAATACGGCCAGTTGCTTCGCGTGGATTTTCATAACCCTGCTGTGCAAAAATGGGATAGGCATTTGAAACGGGGGCCCCAGTTATTATATATATCATGAGCGATACAGAAATAGAACGAATAATCTCTTCCCTTATCCAAGAGAATGCCTTTCTAATTTGCATGGTCCAATCGTTGATTCCGAAAATGGCTAAATTTCTACAATAAAATTAGGTAGGTCGCTAGTATAGTTCCCTATCCATGATGCTGCTATTTACTGAATTTTTTTACTAATTTTTTTTTACTAAAATATAGGAAGAATCCGATGGATATATAGAAAAAGTGTAAGTGTATAAAAAAAGTAAGATTTTGAATGTTTTGCTTGTGTACAAAATAACAAAGATTATAATTGGATCCATGAATCCTTTTTTAGTCATTCATTGAATGATAAATCACTACGAGTGACGGAGATACACGATTTAAATAACGAAAAATCCAATATTTAAAAATTGTATCGATAATGACCGGGAAAGTGGAAACAAGGCCAGATATAATTTGCTCATTATGAGCAAATCCAAAATCTTTGTAGACAGAGCCAATCATTAGTTCCCAACCGTGCGGTGAATGGAATCCTATACATAAATCGGTTAATAAAAGAATAGAGAAAGCTTTTATTGTGTCGCTTAAGTTATATAGGAATTCTTGAACCCAAGAATTAAGAATAATAAGTTCTTCATTACCTACAATAGAATAACCACTTAGAATAACGAAAGAGATTATATTTGTCGAGAAGTCCAAAATCGTATGGATATGATCCTCATTGTGCATCTTGATCAATTGGATCGTTTCTTTTTGAATTCCGGTACGAAACCTTTGTAGATGTGTTTCCGGGTATTCTTTTATCATTTCGTCCAACAGGAAAAGTTCCTCTAATTCTAGGAATTTTTCTAGAATACTCTTTTCTTGAATATCATTTAAAAAAGTTTCGGATTTACTAGTATTCCACCAATGAATAACCCAAGATTCCAGACTTTTAGTAAATGAAAAAGAGATCCACCAGGGCAAAAATATTATAGATGTAAGATATATAAGGGGAATGAATGCTTTTTTTTTTTTCATTTTTTCGTCTGTGAATTTTAATGAACCCACCTCATTTGTCGATTTTATACGATCTAATATTTCTATCAAGTATCAAGCATGTATTGCAAGACTTCGAATCTATGAAGCTATTCCCTTTTTTATTTGTGTTTGTGAGTCAATGGTTAGTTCTTGAATTCAAAAGAATACAGAAATAACCTAAGAAAAATGAAAAATTACACGAATGAAGAAAAAAGAATATTGTTTTCAGATATCTCAAGTGCTTAAATTCGAAGCAATTCCCTCTTTTCGATAAATGCCCCAAGAGCCACTTCAAATTCGAATTTCAACATGAAAAAATTCCTTTCTATCAAAATCTCAAATATTTTGAAAAAAAAAAAATGGGCCGACTGCCCATAATCCACAGGAAGGATTGAAAGAAATTTCTGAAGAATATTGTGATGGGGTGATCAAAAACGAGTGGCAAAAGCAAAAATAAGACAGAAAACTTCCTAAGTGGTCCAATCCTTTGTCCTTTACTCATTAAAGAGCACAAAAAGGATAAAAAGAAACATCGATTAACAAGAGATAATTTACAAGATATAATCTACCCCTATCGACATCGACAATTTCAAATATTGAAAAGGAAAAGATGATTTGTTTATTCCATATCTTTTAGATCTTCTTTTTCTTTTCCGAAATGCTTTTGTTTTGATCTATTGAGGATCAGTCTATTATTTCGATTTGTTACTTCTCTTGTTACTGAATTGAGTGGATTTACATAGGATAAATTTGTGGACAAAAAAGATTTTATTTTTGAATTGTTTCGTATATAGAATATACGTTTTCTTTGGTTCATCAGTATTTTGAAGAAATTTCAGTTAAGTTATACTATAGAAAAAAAGAGGACTCTTGGCTTTTTACCTACTACTAAAAAAGTTCATTCTTAAGTTCATTTCAAAATACTTCAATTGGTACACGCAAGAAATAGGCCAATTCCGCTGCCTTTTGCTCAATTTCTCGCGGAGTCAAATTCTCATCAGTACGAGTCAAAGGAATGGACCCCTGTCCTCTGATTTCCATATAAAGGACACGTCGAGCATAAATACCTTCTTTAACTTCTATTCGGATAGACTGAATATCTTTCATAAGGAATCGGAGGAAGATGCGACGATTTTTTCCAGGAAATCCCCAACGAAAAATACAGGCTATTCCTTCTTTTCTGTCGAATCGATCATAACCACTACCTACATTCCACGAAATTGTGGACCACAAATAAGAACTAATAAATAGACCGGCGATCCCATAGAAAGACATCACGATCCCTTGCGGAAAAAAAATTATTTGTTGAGACGGAAATAAAGATATCAAATTTCTGCCAAGATAACTGGAAATTCCAACTAAGAAAAACCCCAATGAACCCCCAAAAAGTATAAAAGCCCAGCAGAAATTACTTGTTTTTCGAGACCCCACTATAAGTTCTATCCATATATGTTCTGATCGCCAACTCATACTAGATCCAGTTGCATTTTATTGGAAGTGGGAAACTAGCCCAAATAAATTTGACTTTCTTTTTTTTTTGTTTCTGAAGTAACTTTCATCAACTCGCACTATTCGCATATGAATCTTTAGTAGAAATTGATTCAATTCGTTAGATCTAAAATAATAGGAGCCCCCTTTATATTATATGATCCCCTATCCTATACTACACACATATGGATACATTGGCTTTGCGTTTTTTCAGGCACCGGACCAATCTCGATTTCTTTTCAAATATTTTGAAATAGTTCATTTATTCGAAATAGTTTGTTTACTCATATATCATATTTACACCCGCATAAGAACCATTTCATTTATGTTTCAAGGAATCCGCACCTTAACCTTATACCATATTATACTAAATGGATATCTGTCTTATGATCCAAGTCTAAGTCTTAAAAAAAAAAAATAGATGAAAATTACTTCCATCGGATCTAAAAAATCTTGTTTTTTTGAACATGAAGAAATAAAGAAGACATTGCAATTGCCGGAAATACTAAGCCTACTAAAGGCACCAAAATAGAGGGAAAGCTGTTGAGAATTGTCATAAAACGGGCACCCCAATTTAATCAATTTAATATTTCAATTTAATATTTGTACCTGTTCTTTTCTTTATTATATTTATTATATTTATTGTTCTATATCTTTCTTTTTTACTTTTACTTGTTATCGTTCTATTATTCTAAATTCTTATGAAGATATCTTATAATCATTTTAATTAATCATTAGAATTTCTATATACTAAGTATATTTAAATGAGATTTCTATATACTAAGTATATCTAAGTGAGGATGGATATAGAATAAGTCCATTTAGTTCTACACTCCTTGCACTTTATTCTATATCTTCACTTAGATATATGTATGATAATCTACTTCTTTCTTATTCTTCGTTTATTATCTTTTTCTTGTCTTATAATTTGTTTGAATTTTCTAATTTGACTTTAAATCTTGAAATTGGAAATAAAGAATAAACTTCTTCTGTTTATCAATTTTATAAAAAGAAAAATTCGTTTTATTTCTTTTTACTTACTTTACCCAATCTT